AATTTCAAAAAACTGATCATACTATGATCATAGTATGAGGGCGGTTGAGCAAGTTAGCCCCCATCGTCTAGTGGTTTAGGACACCTCTCTTTCACGGAGGCAGCGGGGATTCGAATTCCCCTGGGGGTAGGGTACTACGAAAGGAAGTTGATCATGGATTACCAATAAGCCTCAAATTGATTCTTCCTGGGTCGATGCCCGAGTGGTTAATGGGGACGGACTGTAAATTCGTTGGCAACATGTCTACGCTGGTTCAAATCCAGCTCGGCCCAATAATTCACCAATCTACCATAAGATGGTATAACCCACCTTGTCCTTCAGAAATACCGCATACGAAGCTAAAAAAGAAGAAAATCTTCTGCTAGATCCCTTATTTTCCTGGGATTGTAGTTCAATTGGTCAGAGCACCGCCCTGTCAAGGCGGAAGCTGCGGGTTCGAGCCCCGCCAGTCCCGACGGATCCAATATCCAATAAATACATCTATTCATTTCACCCTTTCATAGAACATAGTAAAGGGTGTCGGGGGGCATAATTTAATTCCCAAGCAAAAAGGAGTCTTTCTTTTTTCTTTCCTATGTTTTCCATTTCGCGTTTATTGTTTGTTTAGATTTGTAACTATGTGACTAATCGAAGTGGAAAGGCAATCTAATAATCCTTCATCAGAGGATTATCCAAGCAAGACGCAAGATAAGTTATAGAAAAAAACAAGGAAACGAATAATAAATACAAGGAATTTTGGATTAATTGGTTCAGAAATCCAAATTCTTTTTTGGTATGGATAAAAGAACTTCCTATGTTATACTATTCAAGTCTCGACTACGAGTTGATTTGATAGATCAGATATTGTTATTCATGATATTGATCCCATTCAAGATCATTGAAAGGTAATTCATTCATTGAATTTACAGACGAAAGATTTATCATCTCTATGGGATTAAATCCCGAGTTATTGTGAAGTAAAAAAACCGACGAGATTATGGAAGTAAATATTCTTGCATTTATTGCTACTGCACTATTCATTCTAGTTCCTACCGCCTTTCTACTTATCATTTATGTAAAAACAGTTAGTCAAAATGATTAATTCATTTGAATTTTCAAATGAATTTGAATAAAACTTTCCTTCTGAGTTCTTATCAAAAATTGACGAAGTCAAATGAAAAGGATTCCAATTTTGCGTCTTAACTTAAATGAAATGAGGGGACTTTAATCGGCAGTATTCTATTAATTTGATAGTATGGTAAGAAAGAAATAGATGAATCCTTCTTTCTACCATACTATCGATCTCTTATTCTATAAAGTTTTAATCTAGAATCAAGATAGATTCTATAGATCAATCTACAAATTCTGATCATGTAATATATTCTATTAATTCCATATATTGTATGGAATTGACATAACATATTGTATAGAATTGACATAACACCCAATTCTATTTATTTGCTACATCTAGTTGTTCCTATCAATATAAGATAAGAATTATTTTAGGATTCTAATTCCTTTTCCTAATAAAGAAGAGGAAACCTCGCTTATTTTTAATGCCCAAACCATGATATGAAAAAAGTCGATAAAGCAGAAATCGCCTTTATAAGATTAGAAACCAAGCGCTAAATGACCAATATGTGATTCGTCCGAAGCAAGATCTTATTATTTTATTGCATAGTCTCTCGTTAGATAACTACTATCTATCATATCATTTCTCATAGAAAGCTCGTATACACTTAACAAAACCACTTGTTCTTTGAACAGCAAAAAGGAAAAGCAATCACACAAAAAAAGGGGTCCGGTCTTCCTCAGTATCCATCTATAAAGATGGTAAGAGACAATTCCATTGATTGAAATAGTATGATTCATATCATAGATTACTCCATTTGACTCCAATGAAATTCGAAATTCAGATATTTTGATTTTATATAGTTCAAAACGCGTTGCAGAACGATCTATAAAACAAGTGATACGGTTTGATTCCTCAACTACAATTTAGTAGTACTTCTAGAGTCCACTTCTTCCCCACACTACGAGTGAAAGGGAAAATGTAAAGATTACCATTAAAGCAGCCCAAGCGAGACTTACTATATCCATATAAATTATGTCTCCTATCTCTATAAATACAAAGGAATTATTCCTCACTAATAATAGTGGAATCAATGGTGCAGAGTCAAAAAAAGGGGATTTTGTCCGAACACTATTGATAAACCAATCTGATTCTGATTTCGAATCGGGAAAGATTAAACACAAGCAAAATATCCAAAGGGAATGGGAACATGTGAATAATAAGGCCTATTTTTTTGTTGACCCTCGTAAGTAAAAACGGAAAGGGAGAAATCACTAAAAAAGATAAATCACTATCTAGTACAGACCTCTATTTCCCCTAATCCATACCCCCTTTCCCGATTATCTCTGAGGGGTAGGGGGCTTGGCTAGGGGTTATCGAAAAAAAATTCTTTCTTTTTTCTATAAAAAAAAGATTATCCATCGAATCTAATATTGATTGGATACCCCA